ATAGGGATACGCAAAAGTATTCTTAGTACCAAAATGGGGAATAGTAACAAAAGGGCGCATCATTTTTGTTACATTACTAAAAATTTGATATGTTGTTTTTTTCCAAAAAAAAAGAGGACCTTTCATTATTATTCATTGTTAATAATGAGAAGAAACGAAAGTTTTTTTTAATGATTTTTGATCCTTCTTTACCCCATAATGATATTGAATAGAGGGAGTTATTTGTTTTTCCGCTGTAATTTGGAAAATCAAGCAAGGTTTAAATGTCCCTCAAAAGTAAGTAAGTAGATGCGAAACATATAAAATGCTGTTAATCCTGCTGTGGGTGGAACAGGCTATTATTGCGAAAATCGGTGAATACAACCAACTATCATTAAGAATTTAATCTTTGGACCAAAAGCAGGCAAGGGGGGGAATACCACAAAGAGAAAGGGTACCTAATAAAAAAGCATTTTTTGTAATTGGCACATGCTTTGTTAAACCACCCATAAGAACCATATTCTTACTTTTATCCGGAGAATATCCAACAACCGATTCCATTGAGTGAATAATGGACCCAGATCCTAAAAACAACAACGCTTTTGAATAAGCATGAGTAAGAAAATTAAATAAAGCAGCCCGATAAGACCCTATACCCAAGGCTAACATCATATAACCCAATTGAGACATTGTAGAATAGGCTAAACTTCTCTTAATATCTTTTTGAGCAAGAGCTAAAGTTGCTCCAAATAGTACTGTTATTATACCTATCAAAGCTATTAGATTCATTATGTAAGGTATTACTATAAAAAGCGGAAGATTGAATATGAATAAAAGAAGGACGCAACAAAATGAAAGATGAGAGCTTCTAGTTGTTGCCCTCCCGCGCCCTTTGTATATAAAGGTAAGGATCTTCTTTTGCGAGACTCCATCAAAATCCGCCACTCGTTGGTTGGAACAAAATTTTTTTTATTGAGACTATGCATGCCTTCAATTCCATTCTTCGTTTCCCTAGTCGCTGTATTCTTGCTCAACCCAACATGCATTTTATAGTGCCGTGCCGGGGCGATAGGCGCGCCGCAGTCACGCATTCGAGTAAGAGCTTTTGCCTTTCTTCGCTATGTAAATATAGGGCCGGAATAAGTGCAAGACCCTCAACAAAAGAATGGATTAAGGTGATAGAATGTTATCAGGAGACGAAGGAGCTGTTTTCAAAAAAGAAAAAAAGAGCTTTTTTTTTTCGTCAGCAGATTTCGCTCATCAAGTTCTTGTTTGATCTGACACTCTTAGAACACCACAATATTCGTTCTTTTGGGGTTAATGCTCTCAATGGTGAATCGATCATTCGATATCCTTTGACTTATGAGAGGACGGAATGGAAGAAAAGTAATGAAACCCGCGATGGCTACTGAATAACCTCCTTTTACTTTATCAATAATAAAGCCTTTGACCTTTGTATTCGTTTGCCCAATCTTGTTCAGTTCCATCCAAGCTCGGTTTTGTCTGAATCTTCGTGGAAGAAGAAAAAGCGGTTCACCAGCCACTACATCTGTGGATCCCACCAAATCATTAAACCTGGCGGCAGCTCGCTCGCCGATCAGTGATTCGCCGGCCACTAGATCGATGAAGAATCTCTCCAAAATTTGCTCTTTGATCAGTGATTCACCGGCCACTAGATCCAGGGATCCCACCTTATTCTCAAACCTGGCGGCTCGGTTGATTGGCACTCCTGTAGGCTCATCTTGCATACAAATTCTGGGGGTCCCAGGTCCTGCATCCACCAAGAACATTTCTTCCCTTAAGCGTAAAACTTCAGATTGTAAGGCGTTTCCACTACATAAGAAAAAACTCGAATTAGATCTTGGAAATGATCGACTCAAATAGATGCTCATCATAAGCTTTTTTTTTCCTCCTCTTCCTATTGATCAGAAGCATCCAGCAGCGTCACGCCTGTCGAAAGAGTTGAGCTACTAAGCAGCTGTTGGGGAACTCGGTAGAAGCGATTTGCCGCTTCCGCCTCTCTAGGCTTCACAATAGCTCCCCCCTATCTCGAATGAAAAATGAGTCTTCTCCCCTCCACGAGAATAAATCCGAAAGGCATTTTCAATTCCGAAGGCTTTTTTGTTTGAGCAGGGGGCTCCGAGTCTTGTGTTGACAAAGATCAGGATCCTCGATCTCTTCCTGAATATTGATCAACGTTCTCTCGATATTCAGGAATTGCCCACGCGACCCCTCATCCATTAGTGCATCCATTAAGTAAGAAATGCAGTATTCAGAACCTCGTAAATCAAAGCCTTACTAGAATAGAACTAGACTAGATAGGGGGCAAAGAGGAGCTGTGAAATCAATTCTATTTTTTTCCTTTTAGCTCCAGAAGCATCCCTGCCTTAAGAAACCTACGCAGTGCTTCGTCGTAGGCTCCAAGTGTGGCTGCTCTTTGAAGTTCCTCGTAGACAAACCTGACTACATCAGGGTCCTCCTCGTAGGACAAGTAATGGGCCAATAAATAGGGCCTCCTCAGAAGGAGTGGCCGCATAAGCGGTTGTTATCCCCCATTGTTGGGATAACCAAAGGACTAGGAAATATGGTCCGAAGAATCTCGATAGTAGTTCCATGAACAATCCTTTGCGGTATTTTATTTTTTTTATAGTGGAAATGCCATAAAGCGCGAACCAAGATCCGTGATACGAAAACAAAAATCAGAATGAGGAAGAAAAAGATATCGTGATGTAAGTCTATTATCTCATTCTGTTTGAAAATTCGTGTAAAAGTTAGTAATTCGACTTTCTAATAGAGTCGTTAGTTTCGCAGCTCTGGGAGAGTCTTCCATGATTCTAAAATGGGGTCGAGCTCAATCAAAGTGGAAGGAGAATGCTGCTTTAAAAAGAAACTAATAAAGAGAAAACAAATTCCATGAATTAGGAGACCTAATCCCCAAACCCATCTCTCATTAGCGAAAGCTACCTACCTCGTTTTGCGGAAGCTCTGCCAGTATAGCACGGTGCTCTTTTATTTTGTCTTTCTCTCGATTCGCTGAACACTTCCAATACCTCACCACACCGATTTCACAGCTCTACTTTTTTCGCTGCTTTCGAGCCCCTTTCTTATTATTAGTAAGATAGGTTGTTTGAGCGCTCCTGCGCGATACGGCTGAAAAGCCTGATCTTGCTTGCTCCTCTTTTTAAAGAAATAGCTTGAGTTAAAATCTGACCTTTAGCAACGGCAGGAGTCTTTCTTAGTGCAATACCTTCAACTGCCCTTAAAGCGTGCGAGCGCCTAGCTACTAAAGTTGCGAGATTGAAAGGTCCGAAGGACTAAGCTTCACCCAGTACGCAACTCGGTTTTCCGCCCGAACGACCCTAACGTACGGAAAAGAAAGAAGAAAGGCAAACAAGCTGTGTCACCCCTGACTATAAAGCTTCTTGCGAGGAAGCCCTCCGTTACACTAGCCTTAAGCTAATGGCGGACATAAGGAAGCATTAGTCCAGGCCTAGAAAGAAGAGAAGGATGAGTAAGAAAATCTGAATTTGTCTCGAGCACGACATGTGTTCTCCTGTCGTCAATCTTATTAGTCGGTGTCTCCACTAGCAGTAGGGCGAAGCAAGGCATTCAGCTAAGAGCTGCCAGCAGCAACTAGAGCATCCCGTCTGAAGGCCGAAGGCAGGAAAGCAAGGCAAGTCTGAAGGCAGAAGCTTTAAGAGATAAGGGAGGAACGGTATTAGCTGTTGCTCTTATTAGTGCCTTAGCAGGTGTTCCCCTTTACTTTAGGAGGGAGCGAGAAAGAGCTTCAAAAGTCCCGTCCGAAAGAGCTAACTAAGGCCAGGCTTGGCATCCCGTCTGAAGCAAGGCAAGGAAAGCAAGCCCTAAAGTAAGGAAAGGTAGTCCGAAAGGGCGGGATAAGACAAGGCGGCTAGGCTGAAGGCAAGGAAGTCCCGTCCGGCAACTGCTGGCTGGCTGTCGACGAGGAGGAGTCAACTAGCGATGCCAGCTTCTGAAAGATTATGATTTGAATAAAGATTTCCTTCCAAGGCCTGTTCTTCAAGTTCTTGAGTTCCATTGCATTAATGAATCCGGCTGGAAAGACCTACACCTACTACCCTTTATCAAACCTTCCCCTTTGAATAATAATAAGGTCAGCTTGGGTTCCAAACCTTTTGATATGCGGTCTCGCTATTCTTTGTTTGCATTCAAAGGTCTTGTGCCTGCGCTATCGAGTCACGTTCCTAACTTCCAAAGAATGAATCTATGAATATGGTAGAGGAGCGAAAGTGGCCGGCGGCGGTGTAGAGCTAGTTGGAGCGAAGCTCACACACACCGGCTGATGGAGGGCGGGATCACATTCACTTGCTTGCCGCCCGGCTCCATAGTAACAAAGTGGAAAGTAGGCCCGCCCCCATAACCACACGGGAGGGTAACGAGATTCAACTGGATGGTCACGCTTCTTCGAGAACGGTTTTTCCCTCAATTTGAAAGCAGGTTCCGTGAGTCCAAAGACGCCTAAGGCAAGCCCAAAAGAAGATTTTCCTCTTCCTCACATCGATGTTCTGGTGGACAACACCGCTGGACATGGGATGCTGTCCTTTATGGATGCTTTCTCTTGATATAACCAGATCAAGATGGCCGAGGAAGACAGAGAGAAAACGGCGTTTATCACCATATCAGATAGAAGGGCACGTTCTGTTACAAGGTGATGCCGTTTGGTCTAAAGAATGCCGGGGCGACCTACCTGCGAGCCATGACTGCGCTCTTTCATGATATGATGAACAAGGAAATGGAGGTCTATGTCGATGACATGATCGACAAGTCTTGGGCGGAAGAAGACCCCGCCTTTTGAAGAAAAGATAGACACAGGGAAGGAGGATTGCCAAAGGGCGTTTGACAAAGTGAAGAAATATCTATTCAATCCTCCCATCCTGGTACCGCCAACGCCTGGTCGACCTCTCCTGATGCATCTGTAAGTAATGAAAGCATCCATGAGTTGTGTCTGTCCTTGGTCAGCACGATGAAACAGGTAGGCAAGAAAGAGCAATATACGAGATCAGCAAGAAGTTCACTGATTATGAGACAAGGTATACGGTTCTAGAAAAAAAAAAAGCGGTTGTGCTCAACCATGAGCCTCGCAACGCCTACGCCACTACATGTTGAACTATACGACCATGCTGATTGCAAGGATGGACCCGCTGAAGTATCTCTTTGAAAAGCCAGCCTTCATGGGCCAGCAAGGTGGCAGATGTGACTCTCAGAGTTCGATATTGTGTACGTCACCCAGAAGCCCTAAATGAGTAAGGAAAGGGGCAGGCAATAGCAGACCACCTACGGATCATCCCGTGCCTGACTATGAGCTTGATTTGATTAGTAAGGGGACGAATTTCCCGGACGAAGCTATTCTATTAGCGGTAGGCGAAGAAGAAGACGAAACTCCTCATGATTGGCAAATGTTCTTTGACGGTGCAGTAAATCAGAACGGAAATGGAGTAGGACCCTTTCTACATGCTATCTTAAAGCTCGCCAAAAGGAGCCCATATTCCCATAGCTGTCAAGTTGAGGTTCTTTTGCACAAACAATATCGCAGAATATTCTGCGTGTATCACAGGCGCTTCTTTGAAGCGCCCTCGACTTGAGAATCAAGAAGATTGATGTATATGGAGATTCGTCACTTATCATCTTTCAGACAACTGGTGATTGGAAAACCAAAGATCAGAAGCTCATTCCCTACCAAAAGTCTCTGGAAGATATAAGCCTAAAGTTCAGACGGATTCCCTTCAATTATCTGTCGAGGACGAAGAATCAGTTTGCTGACGCATTGGCCACACTAGCTTCCATGATCAGTATAAGGTATTGATATCCGGCCAATAGAGTCGACGAATCGGATTGAAATCAGTGTGAAGAAGAGTCATGCGAGGACTAATCAAGCACAGCTAAATAGTAGTCATGTCCACAAAGAAAGGAAGAAAGATCGTCAACGCTTCCAACGTCCGTAGGAACTAAGTAGGAAATTGGGCCGGAACTAGAGGACTCTGTAAGACCCCATTTCCTGTCTACCTCTCTTCATCCTTAGTTTTCGGAGCAGTAGAGACTCACGCTTTAGCCGCTTCATCTGAAGGAGGACTTACAGAAGTACAGCACCAGAAAGTGACAATAGGAAAATCAACATAAATGCAAGAAAAAGAGGAAACTGTACATCAAGCCCTGTATAGCGAGACAGAGAAAAGAAATGGTACCCCCCAGACCGATATATGAGGCCCGCCCCTTACTATTCAAAAAATGACCAGACGTACCTGGTTGCGATCAGATGTAGGAGAGAAGTTCGTTTAGGAGCCACCGCCGCATACGTTTACTCTTGAATTGATTCGTGAGATTTGCGATCGCTCTTTCCCCCCGCCTCGCTGGTCCTCCAAATCCCCTTGAGTATTCAAAGAAAAATTGTTTGATCATTCAGGTGTTGATTTCTCTTTTCAAATAAAGGTCTTCTTCGAAAGAACCTGAGTTAGCCGAGTAGCTCGAGCAGGAATTCAAAGCTGAAAAACGGAAGACTGGGGCACTGTGCCTTAGGCTCTTCGTACAATCATTGGTTGGGCTCGACAATTTGTATCTAACGAGATCCAAAAAATTCTTAACGAACAAGTTTCATAACATAATTGTTATTATGTCTTCAAGGACTTCGACGGTTCTAAAAAAGAAGATAAGAAGGGACTTGAAGCTTACAGTCCTTACTCAACTACAAGTACATAGAGAGCAGCTGCCACCTATTCGACGATGCATTGACGCTTCTGATGTTATCTTGCAGTTGGCATTAGGAGATAGAGAGCAAAAGGAATGAATCTAGTGTACTTAGTAAAGGCAATCACAAACAAGAAAGCGGTTAGTCCTTATGCAACTAAGAACACAGGAAGGAAATCTACATCTACAAAGAAAGAAAGAGATGGCTGCATCTAAGGGCTTCTTATTGGGTCTAGCTTCTTAGAAAGCCATAGGGAGAGACCGGACAATCTGATGATATACACTTGTGATGTCAGAGAAGAGTCCAGAAGAGGAGAGGCAGCTGATTCTTCGAACATTTTCTGTTGGATTCTAATGGGATGAAGGATGAAAATAGGAATTCGAAAGAGCGTAGAGAGATGGTCGAGCAAGAAGCGGGCAGGCATAGGTAGCCGACAGCAGCAATCGACCATCTTGAGCAGCAAGAGAAAGCAGGACCAACTACGATCAAGGAAGAGAAAGCGGGAGTAGCAAGCAGACGCAGGAGGGACAAACCTCATTTTGATTTCATCATTGGTAGAGATGGAGCACAGACAAATGAAGGAAGGAACCATGGAAAGAAGGGGCACCACAATCAAGAAATTCATTCTTGTTACGCTAACTCATGCGGATAGAAGACCTACCGCAAAGAAGGAGTTGGTGAGAGACCGGCTTAGGCAACTATTCGACAGCCGGGCCGTTCTAGTGGCAAAGGAACCACATAGTTCAGGTGGGTATCACCTTCATGCGGGGGTATGCCTCCAAGCATACTGCCACTAAGAAGATAAGAGAGTGCTTTACCGAGTGGGAGGGCAGAGCACTCGATGTGAAATTTCACAAGGCCTGGGCTCCCATATGGTTGTATCTCATCAAAGAAGATAAGGAGCTGCTTGTCTGGGGGGAATACACATTAGAAGAAATAATAGAAATTGTAGACACTAGGAAAAAGCGCAAGAAGTCTCAGAAGAGTCAGCCAGAGCAAGTCATAGACAAGCTTCTCAAATGTCACGATTGGTACCAAATCTATAAGGATCCGGTCTTAAGGAAGCTTGCCGTGCTGTCCTATGAGAGCATTCGGAATCTATACGAGGATCCGCAGGTAGTTCGAGATATGCAAACCACTTTGGGAGAGATATTTCTATATTCTTTTTAGAGACATGGACAACCGGAGGAGTATGAGTTCGAAGAGCTAGAAGAGATCGATATTCACTCACTTATTTATAAAAATCTTCCGCCCCAGCCCAACCTAACTATTAAATAAAATGAAAGCACTGTGATTATGACATTTTGTTTTGGTCTTGACGTGCTTTGAAAAACATAGAGATATGATTTGCACTAGAACACTTACGATAGACCCACCGGGAACACATTCACTACTGGGCATTGACATCTTAATGCGTTGCAATCTGGACATTGATCGATCTTTATGCTTCCCAGCAGCTATACAATCCGAATCGGCTACCACTATAAAGACCGCTCGAGTTCTTGAGACCGGGGAGGGGCACCCCGAGTGCTGGGCCAATTTCTGTGCCGGTTGGAGACCAGGTTCGAGATGCATATCGTCGAAAGAGAGCCATCACCTCGCCTCCTTTTCAATAGTAAATTCGAGAGCCAAATCCAATTAAGAAGCTGTTGATCTTGATCCAATTCACGATGCATGGGGCGAAATGCTGGTTGAAGCCCCCGAATGGGAACCTATCGAACGGGAATTAGTAGTAGTGCTGCTTGCTAACAATCTCTTTTGGAGGACAGCGGACGTCAGAAATTAATGTGAATTATGAATCTTCTTCGATTTTTGGATAACAACAATAAAGTGGGAAAACGATTTCAAAAGATGCTTTCGAAGTGAAAGTGAATTATATCAGATGAACGCTACTCTTCAAAAGAAATGGCGTGATTTGCCTACCTATATTCATAGCATGACGAACAGGAGGATTAAAGATTCTCGAAGGATGATATTGAAATCTTACTAGAAAAAGAAAGACGGAAAAAAAAATTTAATTTTGCAGTGAAAGTTGCGGATCTCTTCGCCCCCCTCTCCCGACTCAGTCACATGCAACCAGGCTTGAAACCCGGCCCACTCTCCCTTCTGTGCCCCCAGACCAAAAAAAAGTATGGTCTTTCTGAGAAGAAAGAAGAGCATATCTACCTTGAAGACCTTCTGGAAAGTCGCCTATGGAAAGAGCATACCCAACCAATATGAGCCTGTCCGAGACTTGCCATTCCCATGGAAGAGAGTTTCCCTGCGTATTGATTCATTACCGACTGAACGGGAAATGCTTGCTTCTATTCTTTCTCTCCGAGCGATGAACCGTGGTTGTCTAGCTGTACGGAATCCCTGGGGAGTGAAGGGATAGGTGGAACAGGAGGGGATGGAAGAACTACTGAAAGTCATCCATAAGATTGAATACCTTTCTGGCTATACGGAAGGGCGGAATGGATCATCAATCAGAGGGTGGAAATTTCCTCCAATCGGAATACTTTCTTTTCCATAGGGATTGCATACCCGGATTAATCACTTCACGGGGGAGAACACGAGGGATGAGCGATGATCGACCTACCTAAGTTTTGCATCGGTTTACCCGCTTGCTGAAACCTCCCTCCATAGCCGATTGAATGGTTGGATAGCCACTCAACTGTTTACTATACTTCCTCTATCCCACTCGCCTCCCTATCTCTCTCGACCCATTCACCGGAGTATGTTGGGCTGGAATGCCTCCATTCCTATCCCATCCTTTATGATCTCTGGGCCTTCCCGCTATGAGATATTCCCAGTGCAAAAGCATATGAATGCAGAAGACTCTTTTACTTCTTTCCCCCCTCAAATTGATAGGGGTAGGAATTCCTAGAAGAGTCTCGAAGGTCATTTTGTCATCAGTGGAGAAGCATGCGTGATACAGATACTCCTCTATGCGAATGTTCTGGCTTTCAAAAGACGAGTAAGGGACGGGGAGGGGGAAGGGAGTTTCGGGAACAAAGCCCCCGGATTTCAAAGTTCAGCCCTACCCTCTCGTATCTTTTCCCTATCTAAGCTATATCAACAAAGCCAACTAGAAAAGTCATCCGCTTGTCAATGAATTCTTGGTGTAATACTCACTCTACAATGATTTGTGTCAAAATTTTTCACTGATTAGGTGTGAGCTTACAGGGCTAGGGCTCATCCGTGTAAGAATTAGGAATTCCTCTTCCAACTCGTCCCGGAATGGGCGTTATGGCAAAGAACAAGAAGAAAACAAAAGGAGAAATTTGTCCAATAGTAACAAATGGTGCCTCCACAGGTTGACATCCGATCCAACCTAGTAGTAAGCAATCCGCCAAAAGCAACCAAAATAGTCCTTGGTGAATAGGGCGAAAACTTGAACTACGCACATACATACTTTTAAAAAAAGGTAAAGCCAACAGACATATAAAAACTGGTGCTATTGCGGCTACACCTCCCGCTTTGTCAGGTATACTACGAAGAATGGCATGGATCGGTAGGAAATACCATTCCGGCACAATATGAGGCGGGGTGGGCATCGGATTAGCAGGTATATAATTGTCGGGATGCCCCAAAACATTAGGAGCATAAAAAATCCAAATGGAAAAAAAGATAGCAAAAGCTACCCAACCTACTAGATCCTTTACATAAAAATAAGGGTAAAAAGAAATTTTATCCATCTCTGAATGTACACCCAATGGATTATTTGATCCATATTGATGCAATGCGGCCAGATGAAGAAGACTGGCGCCTACTAAAAGAAAAGGGAGTAAATGATGAAGACTAAAAAAACGATTTAAGGTGGCATTGTCCACGGAGAAACCACCCCAAAGCCAAGTCACTATGGTATCTCCTACTACGGGTATGGCGCTAGCTAAGCTTGTAATTACTGTTGCTCCCCAAAAGCTCATCTGACCCCAAGGTAGTACGTATCCTGTAAAAGCTGTCACAATCATTAATAGGAAGATTACAACTCCGAGACACCGAACAAATTCCCTAGGACTGCTATAACTCGCATGATATAGACCACGAAAAATATGAAGGTGAACCACAATGAGAAACATACTTGCCCCATTAGCATGCATATAACGGAGCAACCAGCCCCCTTCAACATCTCTCATAACGTGTTCTACGCTGTTGAAAGCTAGATCCACATGAGGTGTGTAATGCATAGCTAAAAAAACGCCAGTAACTATCTGAATGACTAAACAAAGACCTGCTAACGGACCGAACCCCCACCAATAACTAAGATTGCTCGGGGTTGGATAATCTATCAAATGCTGATTAAGTGTGGAGGATATAGGTTGTTTAAGAAGAGAGAATCGTTGGTTTCTTTTAGTCATTTCTCTTTCCTATCGTGACAACTCTTGTTCCCCCACCTTTTTAGCGTTCTGGGGCCCTACTACGATTAAACTATATATATACCTTTCTTCCACCTCCGAAGGATGGAGGGGGTATACAGCGAAAGAAGCGTCGAAGGGGTCATCCTGGGTTACTGAAGAGTCGTCCGACTGCTCGGTGACCGAATCAGAGAGGTTTTTACCGCTTTCTCTTCTCTCCAACACTTTCGGACTGATCATCTTACTGCAACAAAGCAAGCTTAGGAATGAATCTAATGGAAATTTAGGTCTCTGAGTTCAACTTGGAGATGGAGGATTCTTCTTTCTTTCCTCTTCGGTGAAAGAGGGCAAAAAAAAGGTGTGTGGGAGAAAGAATTTAGAAAGGAGAGAAGATTTCGTCCACCAAGCGGGACAGAGTGCGACCCCTAAGCAATTGGAGGTTCTCGCTAATCTCTTGGGGGTCCATATCATCTTCAAACTTTTCCTCTTTCATTAGCATAGCTAAATTGGAATAGGATGACTCAGCGTCAGGAAAAGTAAGCCCCCCCTAGCCTTGATTGAATTAGGCTTCGCAGCGCCCTGAATCAATCAAAAAGCTTATTGATTTAATTCATCCCATTTCATTTGGGCGAGAGGGAGGCTGTGAGTCACCTGGGCTACGGATTTGTCGGTTGGTGGATTCTCCGAAATCACCTCTTGATCTTGAGAAAAAAAAAGCCATCCTTCAATCAAGGCAAGGGGGGGTCCCGACCCACAAATGAATAGGAAGCGAGGCGAGGGTCTTTCATTAAAGGGGGAAAAGAGGGGTGGGGCTTTGTTCTGGGGGGGGGCCGCCTTGCGCTGCTTTAGAAAGGAGAGAATTTCATAAAGTCACTCTCTCCAACCTTTTCTATCGAGACTTAGAAGTAGGGCGAGAGAAAGTAAATATGATATTTGCGTTGGTTTTTCCAACGAAACGAAACACTTTTTTGTCTTTATCATTCGGAAGGCTCAGTCCCACACTCTGACTTCAATGATGGGAACAACCTCCGCACTCCAATGAACAACAGTTCTCCGCCTTACTTTACTATATTTAGAATAGTGGTCGATCCCTCGGGAGTTATATTCGTAACAACATCTTATGTTCACGCGGTGATATTCTATCTTTCTAAGAGTACTACCCTCTACGTAGTCTATGTCTGGGGGAGCATACTTGACAGGAGATAGACACAGGCGGTAGAGAGGTCCCCCACTTCGATTCCCGCCCCGTTAGCATCTCCGATCCGAGATAAGGGATTACTCCGTTAGGTCTTTTCGGTCCGGAGCCGGCCGGTAATGGACCTACTTACCTTGCTTGTGGACCTGCTGCTGAGCTAACCCTGGTTCTATTGGTTTGGTGGTAGCTACCAAGACGATTTCTTTATGCCTATCAAAGAACCTCGAGATGCTAATCCACGAAAAACGATACGAGAAATTATAAAGAA